TATACGATATTTTCATTTATTTATATACGATAGGTCCCGAGAATATTGTAATGAATATTCTGACTTACTTGACCTGACTTATAGCTTTTTTGTTCGCATATAAAGCGGATTCGAAATTCTCTTTCATTCCAAAGGCATAACCTGTATCCATGCGCTTCATATTCGCCCGGAGTTCGCTCCTAGAAATATATCCATCCCTGCCCCCTCACGTCAATCCCATGAGCCTCTTATCCATTCTCATTCAATCCCGGCGGGGGGGGAAGTCAAAATAGAAAAACTCACATTTGGGGTTAGGGATAATCAGGATCGAACTGATGCCTTCCACCACGTCAAGGTGACACTCTACCGCTGAGTTATATCCCTATCCCTTCTTTGCCTCCATCGAGAAATAGAACTGACGAATTCTAAGGTCAAGAAAATAAACGCCACTATTCTTGAACAACTTTGAACCGAGCCTTCTCTTTGCACTATTTTATTTATATTAAATATTTTTTTTATATTAAATATAATGGGGCAAATCGGATTCAATTGTCAACTGCCCCTATCGGAAATAGGATTGACTGCGGATTCGAGCCATAGCACATTAATTGTTATGTTCTATAACATTTATTTGTTATTCTTTTCTATTCTATATTCATATGAATTCGGAATTGAATAGATAAGAATGAAAAGAATAGAGTTAATAGGGACGATTCTAATAGTTTAGAATAGGGACGATTCTAATAGTTTATTAAATTCCTATGCATGTCAAATTTCTCTTATGTGAGCCCGCTTAACGGATCGGTTAGAGCATTGCATTTCTAATGCGATGGTCGTCGGTTCGATTCCGATAGCCGGCTTTTCTCTATTTATATTCGATTTTTTACATGATTGATGATAATATCGTTTTTTGAAATCAAACGAATATTCAAAAAACGTTTCTCCTTTTCCAAAGATTACTGAATTTTTTATTATGTTATAGGAATTTCCAACTATGTCAAGAAAAGTTTTTTCTATATATATAGAATAGAAAGGGTTTGGGTTTCATAAAACCGCACGATTTTCCCGATCGAAATCAAGGAGGTTTTCCATGAAGAAGATTTTGTTCAGCATGTTCTATTCGATACAGGTAGGAGAAGAACCCGACACGGATCAACCCCCTCTTCTTGCGCCAAAGATCTTATCATTTCCGAAGGAACTGGAGTTCCATCTCTTTTCCATTTCTATTCAAGAGTTCTTATGTGTTTTCACGCCCCTTTGAGACCCCGAAAAATGGACAAATTCCTTTTCTTAAGAACGCATACAAGATGCGTCACTAC